CTGATCTAACATCAGAATCTTAGGAGGACTCTTCAGACCAGACAAAAAATAAAAAATTGTCAGCAAAGTTGTTTCTTTATTTTTCTTTATTTAGAACTTATTTCTTTAAAAAAAGATATTTGAAAGAAAAAAGAATTCTATTATACTATTAGAATAGAAATAGAATTGAATATAATTCTGAACTTCATTACTTCATTCTCATTATTATTAGAATGAGATTTCGATTTTTTTCATCCAAAAAATTCTCTTTTTTATACAAATATTTTATACAAATACAATACATAGGTCGTCGATTCGGCAGTGGAGGGGGAAGATACCCATTTTTCCAGTTAATGGTTCAAATAATTTTATCCATATGAGTGTTCTACATTGAATAAATTCCCAATTATTCCTTTTTTATTTTTATCATTTTGAAACCTTTTTGGTACTAACCTAGCGGTAGAAAGAGTACCATGCTATGCTGTGCCTGGACTTCAAACAATTGATCTTTAACCATGTAAAAGACCTCAAAATTATTGGTTGATAGAGAAGAGAATCAAAGTTCATTTACCAATTAGTCACGAAATGCTATGGTTCTTACATATGATTTCTGAATGAAATCCAATTCAGAAGTAATTCGTCGAGATTGTGCACCCTTTGTTCCTAGTTCTGCTATAAAAAAGAATACATAAATAGAAAGAAAGTGCAGTCGGTTAAATCCAACCTATTCTTGAAATAAACAACTCGCACACACTCCCTTTCCAAAAAAAATCAATACACCCAGCACTACGCTTAGATTTATTGGATTTGTTGCTAAAATATCGGTATTAAACTCGAAACTCCCAGCGGATGACCAGTGCCCCACGGAAACAAAAGAATCAATTAGATTTTTCATATGCTCTCCCTTTATAGATAGGACTAAAAAAGAACAGAGTTCTTTTTGTATCACTCCGCTTATTATTCTTAATGGAATTTGAGAATTCTCAAATTTCTTAGTTATGGTTCTGTTTTTCTTCTAAGATGAAATGAAACATTAAACAAAAGGATTTGCAAATAAAAGAGCTAATGCCACGACCAGTCCATAAATTGTTAAAGCTTCCATAAAAGCCAGACTAAGCAATAAAGTACCTCGTATTTTACCCTCTGCTTCTGGTTGTCTCGCAATACCTTCTACGGCTTGGCCCGCAGCAGTACCTTGACCAACCCCAGGTCCGATAGAAGCAAGCCCTACAGCCAATCCAGCAGCAATAACGGAAGCAGCAGAAATAAGTGGATTCATGGTAAGCTCCTCGCACCAAAAAAAGAAATGGTTAATGATACAACCAACCAATGAATTAGTACTTAATCTACTTCTTTTTCTACTTCTACTTTTACTATTTACTTTACTACACTTATTTTTTATTTTTTGATCTTTATCACTAAAATATATTGGGTCGAAGTAGCTAAAAGCTCCAAATGGAATTCAGAATATTACTGAATTGTCAGAAATACTTCGATATACCGTTTTTCCTTTCTACCTTATGTAATAGATATGTATACGGTTTTAGTCATTGCGTTTCCTTGTTTATAAAATATTCTATTATTTCTCTTTCATTCAATTCACAATAAAAGACAAAATAGAAAAAGGACTGATATGGGAATCCATCTAAATGCAGTGGGCTAGAAAAAAAGAGATAGGGGTAATTGCTATTTAACTAGTAAATAACATATACTTTTCTTCTTCCATAACGTAAATCACCTGCACTTTTTCTTCTATTAAATTGTATTCTGGAACCATTCTTCGAAACATACACAAGGATTGATACTCATAGGCATTACATATACATATATGTAGTAGGATCCCCAACCCTTCTTTCTATTCCAAATTCTGCAATATCATCTATCTTTTTTCATATATACATACATGTAGCTATTTGCATTTTCTTATCCAACCCAGTAGTGGATTATATTGAACCCCCGCATTGCTTGAATTGGGATAAGCTTCAAAAAAGACTATTTCGAAAGTTAGTCAATGATGACCCTCCATGGATTCACCTATATAAGCCGCAGCCAAAGTTGCAAAAATAAGAGCTTGAATACCACTTGTAAATAATCCAAGAAACATGACAGGTATAGGAACTACTGAAGGCACTAAAGAAACAAGAACAACAACAACTAATTCATCAGCCAATATATTCCCGAAAAGTCGAAAACTAAGAGATAAAGGTTTTGTGAAATCTTCTAGAATATTAATTGGTAAAAGTATTGGAGTTGGTTGAATGTATTTCCCGAAATATCCCAATCCTTTTTTGCTAAGACCCGCATAGAAATATGCCACTGACGTAGGTAAAGCTAAAGCAACAGTAGTATTTATATCATTCGTGGGCGCAGCTAACTCTCCATGAGGTAACTTTATGATTTTCCAAGGTAAAAGAGCACCTGACCAGTTAGAAACAAAAATAAATAGGAACATCGTTCCTATAAATGGAACCCAAGGACCATACCCCTCTCCAATCTGAGTTTTGCTCAAGTCTTGAATAAATTCAAGGACATATTCGAAGAAATTCTGACCGTCGGTCGGAATGGTTTGTGGATTCCGAACAGCTATGATGACTGAACCTAATAAGATAGCAATTACAACCCAAGAAGTGATAAGTACTTGGGCATGAATTTGTAAACCTCCTATTTGCCAATATAAATGTTGGCCTACTTCTACACCTGATATATCGTATAACCCTTTGAGTGTTTGAATGGAACATGGTATAACATTCATATTGTCCTCTAACAGATTCAAAAAAGTAATTATTTTGATTCAACCATCTCTTTCTCAATTCATCTATGTTCATTCATGAATTTAAGTTATGAATCGTATATTTCGGAAATCACATAAAAAAAAATACCAATCATTTTATGTTTTCAATCTTAAATATTATTCAATATTCAAAACATAGTTCAAACTCCAAAAGATGCAAACCAAAATAGTAAAAATCAAAGAGAGTTCACCAAAAACAAACTAATCTTCTTCTTTCTTCTTCTTAATGATAAGATTAATGATAAGATAATCAACCATTTTTTAGATAACTAGAACGGCCCTCACAAATTGCAGATACTAATTTGGTAAGAATCAATCGAATCGAAGCTATAGCATCATCGTTGGCCGGAATAGAAATATCTGCAAGATCTGGGTCACAATTTGTATCGATTAAACAAATCGTCGGAATACCCAAAATGACACATTCTCGAAGAACCGTATATTCTTCTTGCTGATCAACGATAATTACAATATCGGGCAATCCCGTCATATATTTGATCCCACCCAGATATGTTTGCAAGGTAGATAACTTTCTCTTCAACATTGCTGCATCTCCTTTGGGGAGACGATTGAGTTTCCCCATCTTTTGTTCTGCTCTTAAGTCCCTGAACTTCTGAAGTCTTGTTTCTGTAGTAGACCAATTCGTTAACATACCACCAAGCCATTTTTTATTAACATAATGACATCGAGCCCTTATTGCTGCTGATGCTACTAAATCCGCTGCTTTCTTTTTGGTGCCAACGATTAAGAATTTTTTTCCCCTACTTGCTGCATCAAAAACTAAATCGCAGGCTTCTGATAAAAAACGAGCAGTTATAGTAAGATTTGTAATATGAATACCTTTACGCTTTGCAGAGATGTAAGGAGCCATTCTAGGATTCCATTTATTAGTACCATGACCAAAATGAACTCCTGCTTCCATCATTTCTTCCAAATTGATGTTCCAATATCGTCTTCCCATTTTCCCACACTTTCTCTTTTTCTTTTTTTTTCAAAGAGATTCAGTACCTTGTGAAATAAATAATTGTTCCGACGGAACCTTCTACCAGGATTGACCATTAATCTACGACCCAAACCATGAATTTCATTCTTTCTTTCTTATTTCATTGATTGATTACGAAATCCATAATCGGACCAGAGAGTTAAAGTAAAAAGAATGAACCTCTTTTTAGGAATTTGTAAATTACATTACGTAAATGATTGGTCTGATGTCTCATGGAAAGTTTTTGGGGCACAAGAACAAAATAATTCTCTATGGTGTAACAAAATATCTCCCATTTCCAACTCGAATAGATTCTTCCTTTTGATTTTCAAATGAATGTTTTTGTCTTGCTTTGAACGATGTACTAATTTTTTGAATCCGGTACCAACCGGTATAATCCCCCCCAGAACAACGTTCTCTTTCAGGCCTTTCAACCAATCAATACGACCTCGTAGAGCAGCTTTTGCTAAAACTCGAGCAGTTTCTTGAAAACTCGCTTCGGATATGAAACTTTGAGTATTCAGAGATGACTTCGTTATTCCCAATAAGATTGCCCGATAACAGATCGCTTCGTCCAAAACACGCCCTGCTCGCTCTGCTCGCAACAATCCAATAAATTCCCCAGGTAAAAAAACATTAGACATTCCATCTTCTGAAACCAAAACTCTTGATGTTACTTGACGTACAATAATCTCTATATGTCTATTATGGATCTGTACCCCCTGGGATCGATAAACCTTTTGGATCTTATTAACCAAAGAGATACGACTTTGGGCTATGGTTAGTTCAGCTCCAATAAAGAATCCCCAGGGGATCCCAAGAATCCTTCGGATACGGTCGTCCCAACCTTCAACTCTTCTTTCGAGGTTCATCGATATTGAATCAATTGAACGAACTTCTAAGATTTGTTCCACTTTTGGAAGACCTTGCGTTATGTCACCAGATCTCGATTTTTCATATATAAATGTAATTAATGTATCTCCTTCATAAAAGGTTTCCCCATAATGGCCATGGACAGTTGCTCCTGGAGTGACCAAATAGGGCTTAGCTGATCTTATAACTAAAGAGTCAACATGAACAATGAAAATTTGACCAGATTTTTTTATGCGTGATCCGTATTTCAATAGACATACATTTTCACAAAGGAATTGTCCAAGGCTAATTATTGTCCATGCCTCTTCACAAGAATCGTGATAGAGAAAACACCAATTCAAATGGAATGAATTCCAAATGATGTTACTGCATGGATCGGGATTATAAATACTACTATTTTCATCTAGGAAACAGTATTGAAATGGAAGTACTTGAAGCACTTGGAAAGTCTGTTGAAATTTTTCAAGTAAAAAATATTTCTTTAAAAAGACTTGATTATAAGTTCTTAAATAGTAAGATGAACAAAAATTTACTATTTTAGGCACAATAGTACCTAAAGGACCCAAAAAATCCCTAATTGGAGTCAGGGGATCCGATTCTTTTGTCGCATTATTATATCTCGAAGTATTGAAGGGGCCGATTCGAAAACAATTGGATGATGACAAAATTATGAAAGATTGGCATTCCTTATTTCGATTCAACAACGTACCAAGAGTTTCCTGATGTTGGGGAAATAATCGAATCTTCGCCTTGGAATCAAAAGGATTTAGATCGGCACGATCTAATTCATTATTGGAAATCAATCCTGAACCTGCCGTATCATACCTTTTTTCGGTATACGAAATAGTGGATTTTACTAACTCAATTTGGATGAAATCACGAAGCAGATCATTTGCCCTTATTTCAACAAAAGAAGCATGAAACTCTTCTTCTATAGAACTCTTTTTTTCTTGTTCTTGGTCCCAAGTCAATACTAAGCAAGCCCGAACTAATTGAATACTTGTGTGAGAAATTCCTCGAATTGACTTGCCATTTCCATAAAGTATATAATTGACAATTCGAAGTTGTACATTATCCTTTTCCTGCAAGAGATCCTGAGAGAAAAGTGTTGCTAAATTTATCCCATCAGCTATTTCATATGTGACTACGGGCCGAACCAAAACAAAATACTTTTTTTTGGTAGGTGTAATTCGTTGGACATAGATCCAATTTTTCAATTTTTTTGATCCTTTAGAATTCTTTTTTTCCATTCCTGGTGGTATCAAAACGCCACTGTGCCTAGATATTTTATCCACCTCTCCAGAAAAATGAATATCTCCAGAAAAGATTTTCAGTTCCATACTCTTTTTTTTTCTCTCCACTCGGACTAATCCACCTACTCGACTTCTTGTATTCATATTTAAAGCAAGTCGTGTATCTACTCCAATGATACTATTGTTCCGGACCATTATGGGCGAAGATCCGGGTAAGATATGCACTTCCTCGGGAATGAAAAAAAAGCGATCTACTTTCATTTGCATTTGGTATTTCGGACTAAATTCTTTTGCTCCTCGATACTCAAGAAAATCCTCTTTTTTTACGATTGAATCTACTTCGACAATCCCATATTTAGTAATTCCCGAGCTGCTTCTTCTGTATCGCGGATCATCAAAATAAGCAAGAATACTATTTCTACGTAAAATACCATTTATAGGTATTTTAATCGAAATACCAAAACAGGGTTTTAGTTTCTTTTCTTGTTCTTGATCATATTGTAAGGGAATCACGAATCTATTTCTTCGCTTTTTAGCCAAGGAATTCTCTTGACGAATAGAAGTAGAAGGCTCTATGAGATTCCAATGACCCTTGGATATGATTCGATAAGGTTTTGAATAGTCAAGAATTTCCCTATTTTTTTTACCAAAGGTATCCAACAATTTATGTCTTACTTGATCATTAGTCAGTGAGAGATCAAAGATATATCTTTCTTCGAGAGAAAAAGAATTAGCATTCATTTGATCTTGATCCTTGTGGAGTGAAAAAGACACTATATTGGATCTGCATAGACCTCCTGCTAATATCCATAAATGACTTGCTTTTGGTAATAGATGAACATTACTATATGGATATTCGGGCGCATGATAGCCATCAGTACTCCAGTGCATTTCTCCTTCTGACTCAGAATAAATATGTTTTTGAACCCTTTCTTTAAAATGAAAAGTGGACGTTCCGGCACGAATCTCGGCAATCACTTGTTCTGATTCTACATATTGATCATTTTGAACTAAAATCAAACTTTTTGTTGGAATATTCACATTATGTAGAATATCTCGACTCTCAATAGTTACATACAAGTCTATAAAACATAGAAAAGCAGGATGCCCATGACGGGTACGTGTGGGATGAACCAAATCCTCATCAAATTTGATTTTTCCATTAGAGGGAGCTCGTACATGTTCGGCAGTACCACCTGTGAATACTCCGCCGGTATGAAAAGTTCTTAATGTTAGTTGAGTCCCCGGTTCCCCAATTGATTGACCCGCAATAATGCCTACGGCTTCTCCCAACTCGACCAGGTCACCATGAGTAGGACTCCGGCCATAACATAATTGACAGATCCAAGATGTACTCCTGCAAGTAAAAGGGGTTCTAATATATATTGGGTGTGCTCGAAAGGTTATGAATCGATTAACAAGTCCAATTCCAATATCTTTATTTCGAGTGGCAATGCATCGTAGACCAATATATATATCGTCTGCTAATACACGACCAATTAGTGTTTGGACAAAAATCTTTTCCGTCATCCCATTTTGAGGACTCACGGAAATACTTCGGATAGTACCACAATCCGTTCTACGTACAAGAATGTGTTGAACTACTTCAACAAGTCTACGCG